TTAGTTGTTGAGAGGGTTGCCCAAAAGCGGTATATAAGGCGTACCCGGTAAAGCTTACAAGTAAACCAGATATGGAGATGGCGACTAGGGTTGCTGTTTCCATTTTTAGATAATTTCAAGATCACAACGGATCTACGATAAGATCGTTTATTTACAACTACAACGGAATGGTATACAAAGTCAACAGATCTCAACCAATGATTAAATAGGATTTATGGCTACACAAACCGTTGAGGGTAGTTCTAGATCTAGGCCAAGACAAACTACCGTAGGGAATTTATTGAAACCATTGAATTCGGAATATGGTAAAGTAGCTCCGGGCTGGGGGACTACACCACTTATGGGAGTCGCAATGGCTCTCTTTGCGATATTCCTATCTATTATTTTGGAAATTTATAATTCTTCCGTTTTACTGGATGGAATTTCAATGAGTTAGGTTTATAAGAACTATGAAGCCCTAGTTTTTCAAAAAAAAAAAAAAAAAAAAAAATTACTTTACTTAAGCTTAAGACTCGGATTTATAGACCATACTGGTAGTTCGACTGTGGAATTTCTTTGTTTCGGTATTTCCGGAATATGAGCGTGTGACTTGTTATAATTGATCCTATTGATAATACAGAGAATGGGCCTGTCATCTCTATCAAGATGATTCTACCCCGTCGGATATTTATTCTAGTATCTGGAACACGGAATATATAGAATAAATCAAGAAAAGAAATATTTGAACTATGATTCATACCTACTATTCAGACCTCGCAACCGGACTCAAAAAAAAATTTCAGATAGGTATTTCCTAAATCAAACGATTTTTCTTTCTTTAGACTTATTTTGTCCAAAGGACAACTCTTTCTCTAGATTTTGTTGAGTAATTACATATACTCATTGAATAAGTGATGATCAAACGGTTTTTACTCAGAGAACCTTTGAGTTTAGCTTGGTTGGGGTTAAATCATCGTGGTTCTAGTATGAATCTGAGGTTTTAATTGATTAATAGGGTCTCAACAAGAGAATTCCTATCAATAGTAAAACAAGAGTCGATCCGCATTACGCTTACGCACAAAAAAAACAACAAATTAAATAAGAACAAAAAATAGGAAAGAGAAGATTCAAGAGGCCTGTAATGATCAACATAAAGAAAGACGAATGAGCTGACTTGATATTTTTTGGCATTATCATCACAAAGAAGAGATTTAGGATTTTTGTTACTTATTATCTTCGGGACAAATCGAATCAAATCAAGCGGTTAAGAAGTTTTGAACTTTCTATTACATATCCGTTGAAAACCAGTATTTGTGTGTTTCTGTTTGAGCCGTACGAGATGAAATTCTCATATACGGTTCTCAGGGGGGGGTCCTCTTGGATTACCTATCTCAATAAAGTATATGATTGGTTTGAGGAACGTCTCGAGATTCAAGCGATTGCAGATGATATAACTAGTAAATATGTTCCTCCTCATGTCAACATATTTTATTGTCTAGGGGGGATCACACTTACTTGTTTTTTAGTACAAGTAGCTACGGGTTTTGCTATGACTTTTTACTATCGTCCAACCGTTACAGAGGCTTTTTCTTCTGTTCAATACATAATGACTGAGGCCAACTTTGGTTGGTTAATTCGATCAGTTCATCGATGGTCAGCAAGTATGATGGTTCTAATGATGATTCTGCACGTATTTCGTGTGTATCTTACAGGTGGATTTAAAAAACCCCGCGAATTAACTTGGGTTACAGGTGTGGTTCTGGCTGTATTGACTGCATCTTTTGGTGTAACTGGTTATTCCTTACCTCGGGACCAAATTGGTTATTGGGCAGTAAAAATCGTGACAGGCGTACCTGAAGCTATTCCTCTAATAGGATCGCCTTTGGTAGAGTTATTACGTGGAAGTGCTAGTGTGGGCCAATCTACCTTGACCCGTTTTTATAGTTTACACACTTTTGTATTGCCTCTTCTTACTGCCGTATTTATGTTAATGCACTTCCCAATGATACGTAAGCAAGGTATTTCGGGTCCTTTATAGAGTATAAAGAAGACGGATCATAAATATTTGTAATTTATCATATATCATATCGGGGAGGACCGATAGTATTTCATTGCTACAAATATGGATTATTGAAAAAATAAAATAAGACATGTTATTTGGATACTTCTCTTCAACTCTGAAGTATTGTATTTTTTATTTGATACGAATAGTTGAAGTAGATTCTCCGAAGAGAGGATGGATTATGGGAGTGTGTGACTTGAACTATTGATTGGGCCATGCCGATATATGATTTTATCCGCCACATTGGAATTCACAACCAAATGTGTTTCTGCTCCAACCACCACGTAAATCCCCCTATGTAGCATAAGGTAGGCCGGTTCGCTTGAGGAGAATCTTTTCTATGATCATACTCGAATTATGTCATGCATGAACAGGCTCCGTAAGATCCCGTAGAATAGAATAAGTGATGTGACATGATCCAATGTTCTATCTATTCTATTTATTTATAGTATGGAAATG